GTACAAGCCAAGGTCATCATTCCCTTTGGTTCGCACAACCAAAAAATTATTCTGAGGGTCTGCAAGAAGATCAAAAAATAAGAAATTATATCAAGAATTATGTACAAAAAAATATGAAAACATCTTCTGGCGTCGAGGGAATTGCACGTATAGAGATTCAAAAACGAATCGACCTGATCCAAATCATAATCTATATGGGATTTCCAAAAATATTAATAGAAAGTCGACCCCGAGGAATCGAAGAATTACAGATGAATTTACAAAAAGAAATTAATTCTGTAAATCGAAAACTTAACATTGCTATCACACGAATTGAAAAACCTTATGGAAACCCTAATATTCTTGCAGAATTTATAGCTGGCCAATTAAAAAATAGAGTTTCTTTTCGCAAAGCAATGAAAAAGGCTATAGAATTAACTGAACAAGCGGATACAAAGGGAATTCAAGTGCAAATTGCAGGACGTATCGACGGAAAAGAAATTGCGCGTGTTGAATGGATCAGAGAGGGTAGGGTTCCACTACAAACCATTCGAGCTAAAATTGATTATTGTTCCTATACAGTTCGAACAATCTATGGGGTATTAGGCATCAAAATTTGGATATTTATAGACGGGGAATAATAAACCTTCATTTTCTTTTGCATTCTATCCAGCGATGGAACAAAAAATAATAAATTCGTTTCTTCTTTTTCTTTTCTGTTCAATAAAAAAAATGAACAATTATAATTCTATAGGGTTTAATAAAAATTCAATTAATCTTTTGATAAAATTGCTATGCTTAGTGTGTGACTCGTTGGTTTTTTTAGGTTTAGTATAAAAATAAGCCCCATAGTATAAACAAATAACTATAACTATAGAAGTAATAACCAACTCATCACTTCGTATTATCTGGATCCAAAGAACCAGTCAAGATATGATATATTGTTCATATTGTTGTAGCAACTGAAATCTTTTTTTTATTAAAAAATTCTGCTTCTAAGTCGTCAATCGAAATAAAAAAGAAAGGGTATGGATAAAAGGAAGGATGAGAGAAAGAAAGAAAAAGTATATTAATGATATATAATTCCAATATGTAAGGTCTATGAGTCATCTCAGAAAAAATCTGTGTAATAAAGCATCAATACGGATTCCTCATTAAACGGATCTGCTCATCGAACAAAAAATAAAGAGCTTCGAGCCAATAAAGACTAAGAATATTGACTCAAGAACTAATAGCTCCATTGTATAATTCAGACCTAACCATTAAGTAAGAAGCGATGGGAACGATGGAACCTGTGAATTCAAAAGATTCTAGTGAAAATTCATTCGAATGATTCATTGATCGGGATGGCGGAACCGGCCAGAGACCAATTCATCTATTCGGAAAAGTTATGAACTAATGATAGAACGGAAATAGAAATGGAAAGAGTAAATATTCGCCCGCGAAAACTTTATTTTCTTGGATTGCTAAATTTGGGTCAATCCAATACGATAAAGAATAAAACAAAAGAAAGATTCGTTTTAACATTCTAAAATAGATAAATATAATAAAATAGATAAATATAAGAAAAATTTTATATATTTAGTTATTAGTTATCTATACAAATACAAACAAGATATACAAATTTATATATAATAGATTTGATTTGATCTAGATTAAATGAAATCCATGATTCAGTATATTACTTACTTAAATACATGTATATCTTAATTCAAATTATATTATATCTGAATTGAATTCAAAATCTTTAATTATAATTTATTTTATTCGCGAGGAGCTGGATGAGAAGAAACTCTCACGTCCGGTTCTGTAGTAGAGATGGAATTCAAAACAAACCATCAACTATAACCCCAAAAGAACCAGATTCCGTAAACAACATAGAGGAAGAATGAAGGGAATATCTTCTCGAGGTAATGCTATTTGTTTTGGTAAATATGCTCTTCAGGCACTTGAACCCGCTTGGATCACATCTAGACAAATAGAAGCAGGTCGACGAGCAATGACACGAAATGCACGTCGCGGTGGAAAAATATGGGTCCGTATATTTCCGGATAAACCGGTTACAGTAAGACCCGCAGAAACACGTATGGGTTCAGGTAAAGGCTCTCCCGAATATTGGGTAGCTGTTGTTAAACCAGGTCGAATCCTTTATGAAATGGGTGGAGTAACAGAAAATATAGCCAGAAGGGCTATTTCAATAGCAGCGTCAAAAATGCCTATACGAGCTCAATTCATAATTTCGGGATAAAAAAGAAATTGGCCTTAAAAATTGCGGGTGCAGGTTTCTTTTTTTTTTTTTTTGACAAAAAATATTTCTTTTTTTCTTCGACCTTTGTATTGTAAAAAACAGATAAAAAAAATGATATGATTCAACCTCAGACCCATTTGAATGTAGCAGATAACAGCGGGGCTCGAAAATTGATGTGTATTCGAATCATAGGAGCTAGCAATCGTCGATATGCTCATATTGGTGACGTTATTGTTGCTGTGATCAAAGACGCAGTTCCAAACATGCCTCTAGAAAGATCAGAAGTAGTCAGAGCTGTAATTGTGCGTACTTGTAAAGAACTTAAACGTGACAACGGTATGATAATACGATATGATGACAATGCTGCAGTTGTGATTGATCAAGAAGGAAATCCAAAAGGAACTCGAGTTTTTGGTGCGATTGCCCGAGAATTGAGACAGTTCAATTTTACTAAAATAGTTTCATTAGCTCCCGAGGTATTATAAAATGAGACCGCGATATGGTTATAGTAGGGTATTTAAAAGAAATAGATTAAGATTAATTTAGTAGATTTTGTCTCACGTATATACCTTTCAAAATTAATATTCATAAACAAATACGTACATAAATAAATACGTAAAAAAAAAAAAAAAGAAAAACATGTTGATTATATCCAAATTTGGAGGCACCAATAATTTTAATTAATCATGGGTAGTGATACTATTGCTGACATAATAACCTCTATACGAAATGCCGATATGTATAGAAAAAGCGTGGTTCGAGTAGCATCGACTAATATCAGCCAAAGTATTGTTAAAATACTTTTACGAGAGGGTTTTATCGAAAACGTGAGAAAACATCGAGAAAACAACAAATATTTTTTGGTTTTAACCCTACGACATAGAAGGAATAGGAAAAGGACTTATAGAAATCTTTTAAATTTAAAACGGATCAGTCGGCCGGGTCTACGAATCTATTCTAACTATCAAAGAATTCCTAGAATTTTAGGTGGGATGGGGGTTGTAATTCTTTCTACCTCTCGCGGTATAATGACAGACCGAGAGGCTCGACTAGAAAGAATAGGCGGAGAAATTTTGTGTTATATATGGTAATCTTTCTAATATCCGAATTGAATATGAAACTTCTTATTTGTGAAAAAGAAAAGAGAAGAGGTGGGTTGTCTAATAGGGTTCTTCCTCCACAAGTTGATACTTCAAGGGGGTTTTACCTGGAATGAAAGAACAAAAATGGATTCATGAAGGTTTAATTACTGAATCGCTTCCCAACGGTATGTTCCGGGTTCGTTTAGATAATGAAGATCTGATTCTAGGTTATGTTTCAGGAAAGATCCGACGTAGTTTTATACGGATACTGCCAGGAGATAGAGTCAAAATTGAAGTAAGTCGTTATGATTCAAGCAGAGGTCGTATAATTTATCGACTCCGCAATAAAGATTCGAAAGATTAGGTGTTTTTCAACTTCACTAGTTCGTTCGTGGGAATACGATTCAAAATCGAAAATTTCAAGAAACTTCTTTTCTTCGAAGAAGTGGATTCAAAATTAAAGTAAGGAGTGGCAAATATGAAAATAAGAGCTTCTGTTCGTAAAATTTGTGAAAAATGTCGACTAATCCGTCGTCGGGGACGAATTATAGTAATTTGTTCCAACCCAAGACATAAACAAAGACAAGGATAATCAGACTCGTTAAAGACCCGATATAGAAATAAGAAGGGGGATCTGTTTTGACATGAAATGGATATATCCATATATCTCTGACTCAAATTTATGAGATGATAAAATATGGCAAAAGCTATACCGAAAAAGGGTTCACGTGGACGTATTGGTTCACGTAAGAGTACACGTAAAATACCAAAGGGGGTTATTCATATTCAAGCAAGTTTCAATAATACCATTGTGACTGTTACAGATGTACGAGGGCGAGTGGTTTCTTGGTCCTCTGCCGGTACTTGTGGCTTCCGAGGTACAAGAAGAGGGACGCCATTTGCTGCTCAAACGGCAGCGGCAAATGCTATTCGTGCAGTAGTAGATCAAGGTATGCAACGAGCAGAAGTTATGATTAAAGGTCCCGGTCTCGGAAGAGACGCAGCATTACGAGCTATTCGCAGAAGTGGTATACTATTAACTTTCGTACGGGATGTAACCCCTATGCCACATAATGGCTGTAGACCCCCGAAAAAAAGACGTGTGTAGAAATAAAAATTGAAGGTATTTCAATAGCAAGAGAAACAAGAGAAATAAATGATTCAACGATCTGATCAAATAATATTATTATGGTTCGAGAGAAAATAACAGTATCTACTCGGACACTACAGTGGAAGTGTGTTGAATCAGCAGCAGACAGTAAGCGTCTTTTTTATGGGCGCTTTATTCTGTCTCCGCTTATGAAAGGTCAAGCAGACACAATAGGCATTGCGATGCGAAGAGCTTTGCTTGGAGAAATCGAAGGAACATGTATCACACGCGCAAAATCTGAGAAAATATCACACGAATATTCTACGATAATGGGTATTCAAGAATCAGTACATGAAATTTTAATGAATTTGAAAGAAATCGTATTGAGAAGTAATCTCTATGGAACTTGTGAGGCGTCTATTTGTGTCAGGGGCCCTGGATATGTAACTGCTCAAGATATAATATTACCGCCTTCTGTAGAAATCGTCGATAATACACAGCATATAGCTAGTTTGACGGAACCCATTGAGTTGGTTATTGGATTACAAATAGAGAAGAATCGCGGATATCTTATAAAAGCGCCAAATACCTTTCAAGATGG